ATTAGGGATTGGCGACTTACCCATTCAGTGACTTTGGCACTGGACGTTCTCAAAATGGGTACTATCGGGTCGGGTGAATTAGAGAATAGACAGACGTCTGTTGGCATTCCAGCCTTCCTTCTCCTTTCAGGGCCTATCCGAAAGAGGATCGTACCTCTTGGTCGTGAATATCTGAATAGGACGAACCCGCCTCCGTGGATATCTTTGCTTCGGAACAAAGCAATTAGAATTAGGCTCGGTCAACTGGAATGTGTATTATCCATATGGGAGATCTTCCAATTGAGGAGATCCATCGACCTGAGACGAAGAGAAAGGTCTATCTATCTTCTTTAGTTATTCAATGAAACCAATGATTCGTTATTGGAGCAGATAGCAACAACCATTTCAGCGGACATGCGTATTTTCCGATGGATTTACATGGTTTCATTAGTAGAAATTGTTTGATGTAGCGAGTAATAGGCTCTTTCGCCGTTCAAGAATTCTTGTTTAGGCAGTTCATATCATCCACACATAGTGTGATCTAAGATTTCAATTCTTCCATGTTTCAGCAGTAGCATATTGTTCCATGGAGCTAAGGCCAAAAAGATGGAAGAAACAAGTGTTTCCACGACTCTACCATCCGGCCAATTCTGTTCCACTTCATCCCCTTTTCATGGGCACATATCTTTACGGCTAAGGAATGGGGAATCTTTCTCCTGTTACATGAATCAAATGTTTCATTTCATCCGGGAAAAGCCATCTCTTTCTCAACAATGTCTTTGTCATTTGATCCAATAGCGTTCCGTTAGATAGGAACAGATTTGATAAATACTGATAACTCTCGGATAGAGTATTAGAACGGAAAGATCCATTAGATAATGAACTATTGGTTCTAAACCATCTCTGGCGATGAATCAACAATTCGAAGTGCTTTTCTTGCGTATTCTTGATGAACCAGCGTTTATATATAGATGTAGGAGGGTTTGTTTGGGAAGCAATAAGCCCCTTTGACATCTCTTCATCTGCAAAGAATTCTCGACGTGAAAACACAGAGACAGAGGGCTGATCTTTGAATAGGGAAAAGAATGGATCCGCAGGGTCCCAAATGAATTGGCTTGTTCGAAAAAAGCCTTGTTCTTTGGAAGATCTATCTCGTGTCTGGTACTGCATGGTTCCACTCTGCAAGAACTCCGAATCATTCTCTTGAAGCTCATCCTCTTTATGATAAATGATCCATTTGCCCCGAAATGACCCAGTCCAATAGGGAAATCCCAATTCCGTGGGCCTTTCGATACAATCAAATAGATTGCCACAAGGGCGCCATATTCTAGGAGCCCAAACTATGTGATTGAAGAAATCCTCCTCTATCTGTTGCGGATCAAGGGCCCCTTCCCCTTCTTCAAACTCCGATTCGTATTTTTCATATAGAAATCTCTGATCAACGATAGAACAAGATCCATTTTGCATCATATCTAACTGATTCCTTGGTTCGGACCGAAGAAGTAATGTCACTCGATTATTATCAAACTGACTGCAATATTTTTCTGTCCGTGAGGATCCCGCCAGAGCGCCTTCTACTTCTAATAGTAATAATAGGAATAGGCCATGAACTAGATCAGAATCATTCTCAACGAATCCATAAGAAGTGATCCAATCTTTTTCATCGTGTCTGGATGAAGACCAAAGATCTTGAGCGACCGATCCGGCAGAACAACTCAAAAGATAAAGAAGTATCGTGAATTTCTTCATGCTCGTTCCAAGTTCGAAGTACCATTTGTACAAATAAGAATCCCCTCCCTTACATGATTTCTTCTTCATATAGATAGATATAGGATCTATGGGGCAATTACTTAGAAGTACATTTTGTGTAACAGCCCTTCCTATCTGATAGAAAAGGATCCCATGATCCTGAACCGATCTTATCTGGGATCGAAAATCCCAAGTTTTTCTATGAAGAGCTGATCTAATTGTATTAGTTTCTATAATGGATTTCTTCTGTGTAATACTAATTGATAGGGCCTCATTGATAAGTGCTACAAGATCTCGCGCATTGGAACCCATGGTTATGGACCCGAATCCGTTAGTATGGAACATCTTCTTTTCCAAGTGAAATCCCCTAGTATATGAAAGAATGAAAAAGTGCTTTCGTTGTTGTGGAAGAAGAAGCCTTCGTATCTTAATGCATGTATTTAATTTCTTCGGAGCTATTAGAGCGGGATCCACTTTTTGGGGAATATGAGTCGAAGCAATAACAAGAATCTTTCCAGTGGAACATCTTTCACAATCCCTGGAGAGATAGTTCTCTAATAGACCGAGGGATAAGTAATTCGACTCATTCACATGCAGATCATGAATGTTTGGAATCCATATTATGCAAGGAGACATTGCTTTTGCTAATTCGAATTGAAGGGTGGTATCAAATCGGTCTATTTTCGGCGTCATATACATAGTTAGCAGCTCCGTATCAATATCAAGGTCATCATCACTATCATCAATATCGTCACTATCATCAATATCGATA